AAGGAATGAATCCGCTCTTAGGAATCATGAAATCCTAGAAATGATTGCTCTGATGTATCGCATAAATTCTTTGAAATGAAAAAATCAAATAATTCTCTGTGGTGGAACAAAATATCTCTCATTTCTCCCTCGAATAAATTATTTTTTTTTATTTCCAAGGTAATCTTGTTATGTTGCCTTGGCCTTGAACGGTGCATTACTCTTTTGAATCCGGTACCAACGGGTATCATTCCCCCTAAAACAACGTTCTCTTTCAGACCTTTCAACCAATCGATACGACCCCGGAGAGCGGCTTTTGCTAAAACTCTAGCAGTTTCTTGAAAACTCGCTTCGGATATGAAACTTTGAGTATTCAGAGATGTTTTTGTTATTCCTAATAATAGAGCTCGGTAACAGATCGCTTCTTCCAAGGCACGCCCCGTTCGTTCAGCTCGCAACAATCCAATTAGTTCGCCGGGTGAAAAAACATTAGACATTCCATCTTCTGAAACCAAGACTTTTGATGTTATTTGACGCACAATAATTTCTATATGTCTATTATGGATGTGCACTCCCTGGGATCGATAAACCTTTTGGATTTTATTAACCAAAGAAATACGACTTTGCACTATAGTTAACTCAGCACCAATCAAGAATCCCCAGGGAATGCCAAGAATTCTTGTTATACGCTCGTTCCAAGCGTCAACTCTCTTTTCTAGGTTCATCGATATTGAATCAATCGAACGCACTTCTAATACCTGTTCCACTTTTGGAAGACCCTGTGTTATATCACCAGATCTCGATTTTTCATATATAAATGTGACTAATATATCTCCTTCATAAAGGATTTCTCCATAATGGCCATGAACAGTTGCCCCTGGAGTCGCCAAATAAGGGTTAGCCGATCTTATTACTACAGAATTCATTTGAACAGTTAGAACTTGACCCGATTTTAGGTGTGGTCCATTTTTCGTTTGAGCTATACATACATTTTCACAAATAAATTGCCCAAGGCTAATTATTGTAAACGTTTTTTCACAATAATTATGATGATAATTATGATGGAGAAAATGCCAATTAAAATGGAATGGATTTAAAATGATGTTACTACATAGATCGGGCTTATAAATTCTCTCGTTTTCGTCCATTAAATAATATTTAAATACTTGAAAAGTTTCCTTTAATTTGTCAAGTTGCAATTTTTTAGTTATCGAGATCTGATTATGAGTTATTAAACGGTAAAATGAATAAAAATTTGCAACTTGAAGGGCTATTCCTAAAGGGCCTAACGAATTCTTAATTGGAATTAGAGGATCTCTTTTCATTTTATTAATTCCTTCTTTTATCCCATTGTGATATTTTACATCGTTGAATGGTCCCATTTGAAAACAATTAGATGATGACAAAATTATCAAAGATCGGCATTCCTTATTTCTATTCAACAACATACGAATAGTTCCGTGATTTTGGCTAAGTGATTGTTGAATTTTTGCCTTGGAATAAATAGAATAAAATGGATTGATATTGGTCCGATCTGACTCATTATCCGAGATCAATCCTGAACCGGACGGATCATTCCTTTTTCTGATATACGAAATATGGGATTTCACTAAGTCAATTCTTAGGAAATCTCCAATCAAACCATTTGTACTTACTTCAACAAAAGAAGCGCGAGCCTCTTCGATAGAAGAACTTTTTTTGTCTTGATCCCAATTCAAGACTAAACAAGTCCGAACTAATTGAATGCTTGTGTCAGAAATTCCCCGAATTGATTTTCCATTTCCATAAAGAATATAATTGAGAACTTTAAGTTCCAGATTATCCTTTTCCTGGAGCAGATCTTGGGGGAAAAGTTTGACTAAATTTATACCGTCCGCGATTTTATATAGAATTACGGGTCGAACCAAAACAAAATACTTTTTCTTGGTAGTTGTGATCCATTGGACATAGATCCAATTTTTTAATTTTTTCGATTCCTTAGAATTTTTTTTTTTTACCGTTCCGGGTGGCATCAAGATGCCACTGTGTCGGGATATCTTATCCATCTCTCCAGGAAAATGGATATCCCCAGAAAATATTTTTAATTCATTTTTTTTTTTTTTCTTCTCCACTCGGACCAATCCGCCTACTCGACTTCTTATATTTAAAGTGATTGGTGTATCTACTCCAATGATACTATTGTTCCGTACCATTATGGAAGAAGATTCAGGTAAAATATGCACTTCCTCGGGAATGAAAAAAAATCGATCTACTTTCATTTGGTATTTTTGCTTAAATTCTTTGACTCTTCGATACTCAATTAAATCCTCTTTTTTAAAAATGGAATGAATTCCTATAGTCCTATATTTAGTAATTCCTGAACTCTGTGTTCTGTATTGAGGATCATCAAAATAAGCAAGAATACTATTTCTACGAAAAATACCATTGATAGGTATTTCAATCGAGATACCAGAAGGGGGCATTAGTTCTTTGTCTTCTTGAATCGATTGGAATGGAAATGGAATGATGAATCTATTTCTTC